CCGATTTTTAAGAAAAAATCCCACATTTTTGGGGATTTTTACTCCTCACGCCCAGGATTACGTCCTGGGTCATTAGATAAGAATCCAAAGATAAAGAGGGAAACAAAGAATATCACTACTGTATAAACAAAAAGTTTGAGAGTAAGCATTACATAATCTCCAAGATTTTTTTTAAGAAATAGATTACCCGTTTTTCCTTACCACACGGATCCACTAGGAGGTTTTTTTCTTTTGACACCTAAAAATGCAAAAATAAATTAGAAAAAAATTGCAAGAATTTCTTTCTAATAAGCAGTCTTATCAGTATCAAAATTTAGTTTAGGTATTGTTTGTTTGGGTACCTAAAGGTACCTGCTCAACGTAGGTGCAGGGGTAGAAAGGCTGATCCAAATTTTTTGTTGCAGCTATACATTCAATGGGGAAGAAAAGGTTTCATCGAAAACTTACAGCAGCTTGCCAAACAAACGCTAATAGAAAAAAGAGTAGAGGTATGACAGGCATAAAATCCACGATTGGGTTGAAAATGGCATAAGCTTCGGGTAATTTGGCGAAGAAAAAACTAGTCGGATAAAGAATAGAATTAAAACAGATATAGGTTAAACTAAGTATATTAGGCATAACAAGCATTTCGTTCTTGTAGAGTAGATAATTAGATTTTGATTGAGTTATTTTTCTAAGGGAAAAGAAAAGGTGGATTCAAAATTCTTTTTTCTTTGGACTTTCCCAAACACAAAATACCTCCTTGTATTCGCATTCTCAAACGAGAATGGAAAAAATTCAACTTTCATATAATATCTTAATAGAATTCTATGTAATGATCAATGCATTTTTTGGATTCTATATTATCCGCATGTCTAGAATCCTAGCAAGAAAATATCCCTCATTTTTTAGGTAATTGAAGTGGGATTGACGAATAATATATAAAAATACTACTGTTTATTAGTGTCGCATAAAATGAAATGGGGCGTGGCCAAGTGGTAAGGCAGCGGGTTTTGGTCCCGTTACTCGGAGGTTCGAATCCTTCCGTCCCAGATTCGTTTCATCAGAAACGAAAGATAGACTCATATTGTGCCCTGCACGACACAAAAGTTTATTAAAGAGAATAATTATCTCTTATCAACTCTTAAATTAGATGCATTTTGAAGCATTTGTTTTCTGAGAAAGAAAACAAAATCAAGTGTCAAGTCCAATCAAATTGAATATCTTTATTTTCATGAAAAATTTGGGTCTATCAGGCACATTCAGAACATGCTCCTGCTACTCATTACTCTTACTCAATATGTGTTTTGAATATGTGTTTTGCAATTCGAACTTTTTAGATAAACCTTATGCTCCGTATCCCTAAAGTAGGAATTCCTATAGGATATATTTGACACCCAATGGGAAAGAAAAGAAGTACCTCCTCTTTCTTTTCCCCGAACTAAAGTAAAAATAATAAAACAATACTTTTCTTTTTTTTTTTTTTTACTTACTTTTTTCTTTCTTTTGTTACTCCAGTCAAAGAAATATGACAATTTTTTTAGAGCTACCAAAAAACAAAAAACTCCCAATCTTTTCATTAGCATAATTGGAGATAGAGTGGTTTTTTCTCATTTCAGGATTGATCATCTTCAGTTCTCGGTTGAGGATGGAAAGTTAATAATAAAAAAGTCTTAAACAAACTATTTTATTCTTCTTTTTCAAACTATGTTTCATTCATATGATAGAATATGGGCTTAAATAAATTGGATCTTTGCAGAGTCTTTCCTGATAAATACTTATTTTTTTATCCATATTTTTCCATAGATAGCAAGTTTGAATTAGTATACAAAACCAATGACTATTCATGATTCCATCTATATTGGATCAATTCTCAATACTGCTTTGCAATGAAATTAGAGGAATGTTATGGTAAAACTTCGTTTAAAACGATGTGGTAGAAAGCAACGTGCGACTTGAAGGACATGATCAATTGTGGATTTTGCTATCCATCATTTTCCATAGTAATGAAAATGCTCTTGGCTCGACATAGTCTGTTCTATTCATTCCGAACGGAATTTCCGCAGGGTTCTTTGTAAGTAAATAGTACACGATGGAGCTCGAGAAGACAGAATTTTTTTATCAAGGGAAAGAATCTAGGGTTAGTAAAAACAAATAAATTAGGCCAACTTTGTAAGTCTATCCTTAATATAGAAATGGAAAGGTTAAAAAAAAATAAGAAAAAAGTCCTATTTTGAAAGATTGGAATGGAAGACTTTTTTGATTAAAAGTCTATCAGAATCGATCGTTCATATTCTATTTCTATAGAAGAGGAAAATGGTTTATTGAAGGAAATAATAAAAAAAGAAAGGGTGTGTTGCTACTCTTTTGAAAGAAAAAAGAATAAGAATTCCCGAAGTAATGTCTAAACCCAAGGATTTCACAAATTAAAGATAAAGGATTCCGGAACAAGTAAACACGATTTTCAACCGTCTCGACAATAGAATTAGATCCGAATAAAAGTAAATTTGTTCGAGATGAGATAAAGAAAAGAGTTTAGAGACGACTCAAAAAATTTCGAAGGATTTTGCTTTTGAAGTCTGTCAGTCAAAATTAGCCAACTTGAGTCATGAGTATAAATGAAATTTGTTTTTTCTTTTCTTTAAGAAAATTAGTGCAAGTCATAGTCTAATTTCTATTTATTTGTATTATAGACAGAAATTCAAATCATTTTCTCGAGCCGTATGAGGAGAAAACCTCCTATACGTTTCTAGGGGGGGCATTGTTTATCTACATCTATCCCAATAAGCTGTCTATCGAATCGTTGCAATTGATGTTCGATCTCGAAGAGAAGGAAGAGATCTTCGAAAAGTGGGTTTTTATGATCCAATAAAAAATCAAACTTGTTTAAATGTTCCAGCTATTCTCTATTTCCTTGAAAAGGGTGCTCAGCCTACAAGAACTGTTTATGATATTTTAAGGAAAGCGGAATTCTTTAAAGATAAAGAAAAAACTTTGAGTTAATTGAAGAACTAAAAGAACAACTAAATAAATAAAAAAGTAGGAGAGGGTCACTACTACCCCTTAATTATTTAGACACAATTTGCTCCTTTTTTAGTCCTTTTTTTTGCTGCATTTATGTTGTGCCAATCCAACAAAAGTCCTTTTTTTATTTCTTTTTTGTATCTAATTGGTTTTCTTACCATTGTATTTCCATTGACAAAGGTCTATTGAACAAATAGAATTTGTAGATAGATAGGTCTCTTTACCGTCACTCCATATCGGGTATTTCTCTCTACACTTCGCCCAAATGATGGGGTTACCCCTTTGCATGTACTCTCATACAAGACTTGATTTTTTTTTATAAAAATTGTAATTGGGGCTGCTCCTTTTTTAACCTTAGTTAAATGTTAAATTTAACGGGATCCATTTTTTTTGTATTTGAGTGTTTTTAATGGGTTATAATTTTTTTCTTTTGATGTCTTACTAATTCAACGTTTTGGTAGGGACGTCCGGTGTAATTCCATCGATTTTTGGATTTCGATCGTATCTAAGATCTTTTTTTTTATCTGGGTTGCTAACTCAATGGTAGAGTACTCGGCTTTTAAGTGCGACTATGATTTTTTACACATTTGGATGAAGTAACAAATTCGTCCAGACTCTTGGTAGAGTCTAGAAGACCACGACTGATCCTCAAAGGTAATGAATGGAAAAAATAGCATGTCGTAATAAAATCAATTTCTTTTTTTTTTTTTTATTCTGATTTTCTGGGTCTAGTGAATAAATGGATAGAGCTTGGCTCTAATTCTGGTAAAATTTAAAGCAACGAGCTTAAGTTCTTAATTGGAATGATTCCCCGATCTAATTAGATGTTAAAAATGGATTAGTGCCTGATGCGGGGAAAGGTTGGGGTTTCCTATGAGTGGACCCCCTTACTTTTTTTTAGAAATCCTAATTATTCTTGAATTTTGAGTTCGAAGGGATGTTATGAATTGAATGTGTAAAAGAAACAGTATATTGATAAAGAGACTGTATTCCAAAGTCAAAAGAGCAATTGGCGTGCAAAAATAAAATATTTGTTCTTTTTTTTATTTAGAACAAACATAAACTAATTCGATAGAAAGGGAACAGAAAAACCCTATGGGTTAGACTTCCTTTCTTTCCAGAGTTTGTATTAAAAAATGCAACACCCTGTTCTGACCATATTGCACTATGTATCATCATTTGCTAAATAGAGAAATTTTTTTTTTTCTCTGATTCAAGTAAAAATACAAATGAAAAAATTTGAAGGGTATTCAGAAAAAGGGAAATCTCGTCAACAAAACTTTGCTTTTCCACTTCTCTTTCAGGAATATATTTATGCATTTGCCCATGATTATGGATTAAATGGTTGCAAACCTGTGGAAATTTTTGGTTGTAATAACAAGAAATTTAGTTCACTACTTGTAAAACGTTTAATTATTCGAATGTATCAGCAGAATTTTTGGATTAATTTGGCCAATCATCCTAACCAAGATCTATTGTTGGATCGCAGTAATCATTTTTATTCTGAGTTTTATTCTCAGATTCTATCTGAAGGGTTTGCGATCGTTGTAGAAATCCCATTCTCGCTAGGAGAACTTTCTTATCCGCAAGAAAAAGAAATACCAAAGTTTCAAAATTTACAATCTATTCATTCAATATTTCCCTTTTTAGAAGACAAATTTGTGCATTTACATTCTATATCACATCTAGAAATACCCTACCCTATCCATTTGGAAATATTAGTTCAATTCCTTGAATACCGGATCCAAGATGTTCCATCTTTGCATTTATTGCGATTTTTTCTTAACTATTATTCGAATTGGAATAGTCTTATTACTTCAATGAAATCTATTTTTCTTTTGAAAAAAGAAAATAAAAGACTATTTCAATTTCTATATAACTCTTATGTATCAGAATATGAATTTTTCTTGTTGTTTCTCCGTAAACAATCTTCTTGCTTACCATTAACATCTTCTGAAACCTTTCTGGAACGGATCATCTTTTCTAGGAAGATGCAA